GTTTTGAAATTTTTAATCGAAAGAGTCATAATTGATCCCATCATTCAAACAATATGCGATACAGCCATAATTCCTCCCATGGAAAAAACAACTCGAAAAAAATCGATTGGAATAAATAAAAAAGTCCCCCGATGGTCATACAAATTATTCAGCGAGGTAGAACAACTCGGAAAAACTGCAACAACGGAAGAGGGGGAAGAGTGGATAGTAGATCATCAAATTCGCTCGAGGAAAGCGAAACGTATAGTTCTTTTTACGCAGGGTCCGGAGGAAGCAGAGAATGCCGACCCTAGTATAACTATGACGAAGCCTGATGAAATAGAAGAAGTGGATATGATAGATTATCCCTATGAAGCGGATTTTCGTCGAGACATAATCACAGGTTCTATGCGTGTTCAAAGACGTAAAACCCTTACGGGGAAAATGTTTCCCTTATATCCGTATTCCCCACTTTTTTTCGACAGAGTAGGATTTTCTTGGGATGTTCTTTTCGAACCATTCATATTATCAGTAATTGAGATTTCCGACCTAATACAAGACATTTTTAGAAAGGGTATAAAAGGAAGCGTAGCAAAAAGAATAAAGAGGTTGAAAAAACAAAAAAAAATGTACATGGAGGAAAACAAAAGCTACGAAGAAATTCAAAAAGAAGTCAATGAAATGGAAAAGGGGCGGGACGGGCAGACGGAAATGGAACGAATAGAAAGGACACGAGAAAGAATATCAGACCTCTATGATATCCTTATTTATGCTCATGGAATAAGAGCTTTTATTTTACTAATTCAGTCGAGGCTTAGACAATCTATTGTATTACCTTCATTGATACTAGCTAAAAATACTGTCCGTTTCTTATTACGCCAAGAGTCCGAGTGGGAGCAGGATATAAGGGAGATGAATAGAGAAGTGTATGTTATATGCACCTATAATGGTATGCCAGTACTAGAACCAGGAAGAAACGGAATTTTTCCTCAAAACTGGGCCACAGAGGGTATACAAATAATGATACGATTTCCTTTCCGTCTGAAACCTTGGCACCGATCTAAGATACGACCTTCTCGTAGGGATCCAAATCCAAAGCAGGAAAGTCCTGCTGCTTTTTTAACGATTTGGGGACTGGAAACTGACCGTCCTTTTGGTTCTCCTCTCGTAGGACTTGGTATTTTGTTTTGTTATTATTTTGGACCCCCTTTGAAAAAACTCCAAAAAGCAATTATAAAATGGAGTTTTCGAGTTCTAAAAAGTTTCAAAGAAAGAACAAAATTTTTGTTTCTAAAGGTCCAAAAAGAACCAAAAAAATTGAGAGAGGATTCGAGTGAAATAAAAAAAGATTCTATAATCAATAATCAGATTATTCATGAATCATCCATTCAAACCCGATCTATGGATTGGACAAATTATTCACTGACAGAAATAAAAATGAAAGATCTGACTGATAGAACAAGCACAATCAGAAATCAAATAGAAAGAATTACAAAAGACAAGAAAAATGGATTTCGAACTCTAAAGATAAATATTAGTCCTAACAAAACAAGTTATGGTGCTCAAAAATTAGCATCACTAAAAAAGATTTTTCAGATATTAAAAAGAAGAAATGATCGATTAATCCGTAAATCACATTATTTTATAAAATGGATCGTGGAAAGGATATACACGGATATCCTTCTAGAGAGCTTTCCATATATCATTAATCGTCTTACTAATAGTCTTTATAGGCCCATGATCATTATAAAACTTTTTCGTAAATTAAAAAAAAAATATATTTTTGATACAAAAGAGAAAAAGATAATTGAGCGTATTTCAACTATACAAAAAAAACTTTCACCTTCTCGTATTCGTCATAAGATTCAGACGAAGTCGGAGGTTTCTTTTAAATTATCCCTCGTGTCACAGGCCTATGTATTTTACAAATTATCACAAACCCAGGTTATTAACTTGTATAAGTTAAGATCTGTCCTTCAATATGACGGAGCATCTTTATTTCTTAAGAATGAAATAAAAGATTATTTTCGAAGACAAGGAATAATTTCTTCCGAATTAAAGCATAAGAAACTTCAGAATTCTGGAATGAATCAATGGAAAAATTGGTTAAAGAGTCATTATCCATACGATTTATCTGAGCTAAAATGGTCTAAATTAGTACCGCAAAAATGGCGAAATAGAGTCAATCAACATTGTAGGGTTGAAAATAAAAATTTAATCAAACGGGATTCATCTGAAAGAGAGGAAAAGGTTTCGTTATTGCTAAATAAAAACGATCATTTTCAAAAAATGTATAGATATGATCTTTTAGCATATCAATCGATTTATTATGAAGATAAGAAGGACTCATATAATTACAACATACATAAACCGAAATTAGTTGATATGGGGGGGAGTATCCCTATTACTAATTTTATAAGAAAAGATTATTTTATGTATATAAAAAATCCAGATAGAAAATATTTTGATACGAAAGGTCTTTTTTATCTCAAAATTAATAAAGATAAAGAAATCAACCCACCCAATCAAAAGGGTTTCTTTTCTTTTTTTGATTGGATGGGAATGAATGAAGAAAGACTAAATCGTCCTGTATCGAAGCCGATACCTTGGTTATTCCCACAATTTGAGTTATTTTTGAATGTATATAAAATGAAACCCGGGTTTATACCAATTCATTCACTTATTTTTCATTTTAATGAAGATGTTAGTCAAAATCAAAATATCACTAAAAATAAAAAAGGGGATCTTATACTATCAAATGAAAAAGAAAAAAAATCTTTTGAATTAGAGAATCAAGAAGAAAAAAAACCCATAGGTCAAAGAGATCTCGCATCAGATGCCCAAAACCGAGGGAACCCTGAATCTGTTCTCTCAAACAAAAAAAAATATATGGAAGAACTTTATACGAAATCAGATATGAAAATGGGTAGAACGAAAAATAAATCCAAAAGCATTTGGACTTGGGAAATAGACTTAGATGCGTTCATGAAAGGATCTTTTGCTTTGCAATTGAAATGGCTGCTGAGTCCTTTGACTATGGAATTATTCGATTATGCGCTGTCCGTACTTGAATGGGAAAAGGAAAGCAGAATGACAACAAAGTTTGGTTTCGGCTTTATTAAGAAGGAGGAGTTAACTCTGGATCCAATGCTAATCCGGGATTTGAATCTTTCAAAAATCCTAAAAGAGGGAATATTTATTATCGAACCGGTTCGTATACCTGTAAAACATAATGTAGAATTTATTATGTATCAAACCATAAGGATTTCTTTGGTTCATGAGATTAAACAAAAAAATAATCAAAAAAGATACAGAGAAAATATGGATAAGAATCATTTTGAGGAATCGATTGCAAGACATCAAATGATGACGAAAAATAGAAACAAAAATCATTATGATTTGCTTGTTCCTGAAAATATTTTATCGTCTAGACGGCGTAGAGAATTGAGAATTCTAAGTTGTTTCAATTCAAGGAATAGTAATTGTGTGGATAAAAATGCAGTATTTTGCAATGGGAACAAGGTAAAAACCTGTGGTCAATTTTTGGATGAAAGCAAAGATCTTGATAGAGATAAAATTAAATTAATTAAATTAAAATTCTTTCTTTGGCCCAATTCTCGATTAGAAGATTTAGCTTGTATGAATCGCTATTGGTTTGATACTAATAATGGTAGTCGTTTCAGTATGTTAAGGATACATATGTATCCACGATTGAAAATTGATTGATGATACAATTGTCTTATATATCCCCTACCATACATATCGGGTGGATAAATAGCTGCGCACATGCCTTGTCTTACATCCTTGTTTGATACATGAATACTAATTCAATGACGTATCAATTAGATCATAAAATGAATCAATAAGGAAATTCGGATTGATTATTGTGTATACCAGATCAAAATACCTCGCATTATTATTACTGATCAGTAAAATTCATATTCGTAAAATAAGAATAGTAAATTAATAAAAAAATTGACGCATAGAATATATACAAAAAAAGATAAGAAGAAATGCGCCCCCCACCTACATACTTGATACCTTCTCCTACAAAAAAACTTGTAACACCAAATCCATTTGGAATTCCATCAATTACTCGTCTGTCAAAAAAATGAACTAGTTCGGACAATCCTCTTACACTCCGAATTACGTATGTTGTATAAAAAGCATCTATGTAACCACGATGATGGGCCCAATCATATATTACATTTTGAATTTTGTCCGAAAAAAACCTCTTTGGATGCTTTTTGGCAAAAAAATTAATTAAGTAAAAATTTTGTAACGATGAATAAATGGGTTTATATAAAAAAGACGCTATAACTATTCCAGAATAAGCTATACTAACCGACAACGTTGCATTTGTCACAAATTCAGACCAATCAAAATAATTTTTATTATTCAATTTTGGATGTAAAAGGTTTATAGATGGAGTTAACCATTTGGACAATATATCCAAATCTATGCCTTCTTGATTCAAAGGAATTCCTATGAATCCAATGAACAAAGTAAAAAAAATCAATACAAGTAGCGGGACTAACATAGTATTCCCCGATTCGTGAGGATATGGCGAAATTTTTTTATTGTCACAATTATTAATAATAAAGGATCGCATCATTTTTTTTATATTTCCGTGTGAATTCTTAGAAACCCTTTCATTATTTTTTATTGTTAACAAAGTTAATAAATGAAAATTTTTGTTAATAGGTTTCATTCCTTCTTGACCCCATAAGGATATTGAATAGAAGGAGCTACTTTTTTTTCCATTGTAATTTTGAAAATTAACGTTTAAATGACCTTCAAACGTAAGTAAATAGACGCGAAACATATAAAATGCAGTTAATCCTGCTGTGGCACAGGATATGATTGCGAAAATTGGTGAATACAACCAAGTATCATTAAGAATTTCATCTTTGGACCAAAAACAAGCAAGAGGTGGAATACCAGAAAGAGAAAGTGTACCTAATAAAAAAGCGGTTTTTGTAATTGGCACGTGTTTTTTTAACCCCCCCATAAAAACCATA